CAATCTTAGTCCTTTTGAAAATACTAGTGAAAGTGAAGATCTGCATCCAAAAGGTAGGGCTAAAAACATTCATAGTTGGAGGGGTCGTAGAAATTCTAGTTACAGTGATGTTGGTCGTTTATTTGGTATCAAAGACATTCGGAATTTCATCTCTGATGATACTTTTTTAGTTAGGGATAGTAATGGAGATAGTTATTCTATCTATTTTGATATAGAAAATCAGATTTTTGAGATTGACAGCGATCATTCTTTTCTGAATGAACTAGAAAGTTATTTTTCTAGTTATCGCAATTCTAGTTATATGAATAATGGATCTGGCTCTCCTAATGAAGATTCCTTATACAATCGTTACATGTACGATACTCAATCTAGTTGGAATAATCACATTACTAGTTGCATTGACAGTTATCTTCAGTCTCAAATCTGTATTGATACGTCCATTGTAAGTGATAGTAGTGACGGTTACATTTCTAGGTGCATTTTTAATAAACGTAAAACTAATAGTGAAGGCGGGGGGTCCAGTATACCAACCCGCGCTAAGAACAGTGATTTAACTCTAAGAGAAAGGTCTAGTGATCTTGATGCAACTCAAAAATACAGGCATTTGTGGGTTCAATGCGAAAATTGTTATGGATTAAATTATAAGAAATTTTTGCAATCAAAAATGAATATTTGTGAACAGTGTGGATACCATTTGAAAATAAGTAGTTCAGAAAGAATCGAAGTTTCGATCGATCCCGGTACTTGGGACCCTATGGATGAAGACATGGTCTCTCTGGATCCCATTGGATTTCATTCGGAGGAGGAGCCTTATAAAGATCGGATTGATTCTTATCAAAGAAAGACAGGATTAACTGAGGCTGTTCAAACAGGCATAGGTCAACTAAATGGTATTCCTGTAGCAATTGGGGTTATGGATTTTCAGTTTATGGGGGGGAGTATGGGATCCGTAGTCGGGGAGAAAATCACCCGCTTGATTGAGTACGCTACCAATCAATTTCTACCTCTTATTATAGTGTGCGCTTCGGGGGGAGCGCGCATGCAAGAAGGGAGTTTGAGCCTAATGCAAATGGCTAAAATATCGTCTGCTTTATATGATTATCAATCAAATAAAAAGTTATTGTATGTATCAATCCTTACATCTCCTACTACTGGTGGGGTAACAGCCAGTTTTGGTATGTTGGGAGATATTATTATTGCCGAACCAAATTCCTACATTGCATTTGCGGGTAAAAGAGTAATTGAACAAACATTGAATAAAACAGTACCCGAAGGTTCACAAGCGGCTGAATATTTATTCCAGAAGGGCTTATTCGACCTAATCGTACCGCGTAATCTTTTGAAAAGTGTTCTGAGTGAGTTATTTAAGCTCCACGCCTTCTTTCCTTTGAATTCCAATTCAATCAAGTAGAGTGCCCTAAGTTCCATTTTTTTATTTGTAGCAAACAAGTAGTTAGCTTATCCGAATCTTATCCGAATCTTAGCTTATCGGAATCAAAGTAACTAAAAAGGGAGTTTTCTTTGGCGACTTAAGATCTAATTGTAGAAAGAATCAAAATCAAAAGTTGCGGATAACTCTTTCTTTATTAAATTCGAAGACAAGAACAAAACACAAAGAAACGAAGAAAAAAATGAATTATCATATGTATCTTTCATGTAGATAGATGAATAAGTTCATTTATTTAGTTCTACATTCCTTGGACTTATTCTATATACTCACTTAGATACTTAATATCTCTAATGAAAAATTTGCAAATTGAATTAATTAATAATAACTACGAATTCATAATAATTACAATTATTAATTATAATTAGTATAAATATAAAATATGATATTAAAAAAAATAAGAACAGGTACAAATAATAAACCGAGGTACCCCATTTTATGACAACTTTCCACTTTCCCTCTATTTTTGTGCCTTTAGTAGGCCTAGTATTTCCGGCAATTGCAATGGCTTCTTTATTTCTTCATGTTCAAAAAAACAAGATTGTTTAGATCTGAGGGGACCCAATCTCATTCGTTTTTTTTTTGAAACTTATACTTGTAGCATAACATAGATATTTATTTCGGAAAAGGAAATATGGTAGAACATGTGATTTCTGCCGAACATAAAGGAAAAAGCTCTTATGCCTGCAGAAAATGATCTATAGGTAACTCAATTCTAGCCAGTTTCAAATAGATCAGGATCGCTGGATGCCTAAAATGTAAAGTTGGTCGATCTATATGTATATCAATATGTATATTGGGATCATATGAGGGGTATGTTATTATTTTAGATCTAAACAAATTTGATGAATTACCCCTAAAAGTTCCCATTAAACTAGTGCTAGTTCACACCAAACTAGTGCTAGTTAATGAAAGTTTATTCGGAAACAAAAAAAGTAAAGTCAAAATCATTTGGGGTATTCTCTCAATTTCAATAAAATGCAATCGGATGAAGTATGAGTTGGCGATCAGAACATATATGGATAGAACTTATAACGGGGTCTCGAAAACTAAGTCATTTTTGCTGGGCCCTTATCGTTTTTTTAGGTTCATTAGGATTCTTGTTGGTTGGAACTTCCAGTTTTCTTGGTAGAAATTTGATATCTTTTGTTCCGTCTCAGCAAATCATTTTTTTTCCACAGGGGATCGTGATGTCTTTCTACGGGATTGCGGGTCTCTTTATTAGTTCCTATTTGTGGTGCACAATCTCCTGGAATGTAGGTAGTGGTTATGATCGATTTGATAGAAAGGAAGGAATAGTGTGTATTTTTCGTTGGGGATTTCCTGGAAAAAATCGTCGCATATTCCTGCGATTCCTTATAAAAGATATTCAATCCGTTCGAATAGAAGTTAAAGAGGGTATTTTTGCTCGTCCTGTCCTTTATATGGATATCAGAGGCCGGGGGGCTATTCCGTTGACTCGTACTGATGAGAATTTGACTCCACGAGAAATTGAACAAAAAGCCGCGGAATTGGCCTATTTCTTGCGCGTACCAATTGAAGTATTTTGATTTTGAGAAAGAAAAGGAACTGGGCTGAAGAACGAATGCTTTCTCAGCAGGAGGGAAAAAACGCAAGAATCCTGTTTTTTCTATAACTAAGTTTAGGATAAACAGATGCAGATAAACCATATCTTGTAAATTCTTTTTTTTTTCAATCGACCTTTTTATCCTTTCATTTGTGTTCTTTACTACCCAATAAATGGGTTTTCTTAATAATGATAACTGGCCTGTTTCTGTCTTGTTTTGCCGCTCATTTTTTTGACCATCACAATATCTTTCTCTCAATTAGTCTATTCTTGACTATGGGGAATCGTTGGAATTTTTTTTTTGAAATATTGGATATTTTCATAGAATAAGGGGTTCTTTCGGCTATTCATCGAAAGGAGACACTTGTTTGGAATTTGATGAATTGAGATATCCGGAAACACTTGTATTATTTCTTTAGTCAAATTCGAAGTGGAGTCTTAGTCTATTTCTGTATTCTTTCTAGATTCAAAACAAAATCATAAATAAAATAGATTCATAGGTTTGATACCTTGTCTACAACTCATGTTTCAAAGAAAGGTTCGATTATATAAAGTCGACAAATGGAGTGGGTTAATTAAAAATTAACAGGCAAAAAATGGCAAAAAAGAAGGCTTTCACTCCTCTTTTGTATCTTGCATCTATAGTCTTTCTGCCCTGGTGTATTTCTCTCTCATTTACTAAAAGTATGGAATCTTGGGTTATTAATTGGGCGGATATCGGCCAATCTGAAATTTTTTTGAATGATATTCAAGAAAAAAGTATTCTAGAAAAGTTCATAGAATTAGACGAAATCCTCTTCTTGGAAGAAATGATCAAGGAATACTCGGAGACATATCTACAAAAGTTTCTTATAGGAATCCACAAAGAAACGATCCAATTAATCAAGATACACAACGAGGATCGTATCCATACAATTTTACACTTCTCGACAAATATAATCTGTTTTGTTATTCTAAGTGGTTATTCGATTTTAGGTAATGAAGAACTTGTTATTCTTAACTCTTGGGCTCAGGAATTCCTATATAACTTAAGTGATACAGTAAAAGCCTTTTCGATTCTTTTATTAACTGATTTATGTATCGGATTTCATTCACCCCACGGCTGGGAACTAATGATTGGTTCTGTGTACAAAGATTTTGGATTTGGTCATAATGATCAAATTATATCTGGTCTTGTTTCCACTTTTCCGGTTATTCTCGATACTATTTTTAAATATTGGATTTTTCGTTATTTAAATCGTGTATCTCCATCACTTGTAGTTATTTATCATTCAATGAATGATTGATAAATCATCCACCAATATTAATCCAATTAGAACGTTTCTTACTTTGTAGTTCTACATAAGTATTAAAAACATTCTATTCGGGCGGTTTTCAGACTATTTTTATACTTATACTAGAGTATTCCAGTAAAATGATTCCAATAAATAGCAGAATCGTGGATAGGAAACTATACTAGCGACCTACCCAATTTATTGTAGAAATTTTCAGACCAATGATTAGACCATGCAAACTAGAAATACTTTTTCTTGGATAAAGGAACATATTACTCAATCTATTTCCGTATCGCTCATGATATATATCATAACTCGGGCACCCGTTTCAAGTGCATATCCCATTTTTGCACAGCAGGGTTATGAAAATCCACGAGAAGCGACTGGGCGTATTGTATGTGCCAATTGTCATTTAGCTAATAAGCCCGTGGATATTGAGGTTCCACAAACAGTACTTCCTGATACTGTATTTGAAGCAGTTGTTCGAATTCCTTATGATAAGCAAGTGAAACAAGTCCTTGCTAATGGTAAGAAAGGGGGTTTGAATGTGGGGGCTGTTCTTATTTTACCGGAGGGGTTTGAATTAGCTCCTTCCGATCGTATTTCTCCCGAGATGAAAGAAAAGATAGGAAATTTTTCTTTTCAGAGCTATCGCCCTAATAAAAAAAATATTCTTGTAATAGGGCCTGTCCCCGGCCAGAAATATAGTGAA